GGTAGGGAAAAAGATTGGATATAGAGTGGAAGGCAGAACGAATCCAAAGGCTAATCTGACACTCTGATAATCCCAGGAGAGGAGAGTAAGGATCCTCCAGCCTGAGTCTCAAACTCTGGTATGTAAGGGAGAAGTGCAACTCCTCCTGAAACTGTATTAATGGTAGAAGAAACTGCAACTTCCATTGGAAATTAAGGGGATTAGAAAAGCCCAGACCTATAAAAGACATAGTATATATATATATACGACTTCTTCAAGCCCCAGCCCTACTGGAGGAACTACAACTCGTGATACAATGCCCACTAGTAATAGACTTAGACTGTGACTCATACAATGGGTCTCGCGGGACAAAGAAGGTCTCAAAGGAAAGGAGTAAGCAAGTAGATCTACATCAGTTCAATCTTGTTTGTTATCGTTAGTTGTTGCTTTCGCCTCGACACAGTGAGAAGTTATTATTATTATGAGATACCTTCGAACGTCGCTATGCAAGTTAGGGAGAATCAAATTAAGTAAGGGGTGCTCCCGTGCCTTTTCTTACCCGGAGTGACCTGGTTGTTGATCCCTAATATGATATCGGTTACCTGGCCTCTTTCTCTCGAATCAGATCTCTAAAATGAGAACTCAAATTATGAGATGTATGGGCAAACAGATAAAGAGTAGCGAACTCGGAGAGCGAAAGGCTCAATAAAAATAGTGCACAAATCAGGATCAGGTGAGAGGGTTGACGTTGGTCGATCAGGAAAAGCACATCCTCAACCTCGCCAACTAGAACGACTTTATCTGCCTGCAGCTGGTTGAGCTTAGTAAACATACTATGCCGCAGGTAGAGCAGCTTAAGCTGTGCCTTTGCGAGCCCAGGCCTTATTCTTACTCGCCTAACTCCTCACTCCGCTCGCCTTACTCGAAAAAGGTTTTTCGTTGAGCCCAAGCACGAGTGGATTTGTGTTTGTGCCCCCCCAACTCCAGGTATGGCAGGCAGTATAGGGGCGAGCACAACTGAATCATAGTCATAGGCATCTATCTGCATTAGCATCCCCCATCTGCTGAATCCAAAGATGAAGCTTAAGCTAGGACAGGCAGTCGCATCCCCATCCCCTGAATCATAAGCAGACGCATAAAAAACTCTAGTGTCAGTGCCACCTGTAGTTCTTTCTTTGCCTGTTCCAGTTACAACAGTTGGTGGGAAAGAAGCATAGGGCGCACGTAGTTGGTGAGGTCAACTCTAGCCCAGTAGCTTCATCTTATGGTTCTAAAACCCTCTGTCGGCCCTTACAAACCGATTGGACCCCGGGGGGGAACCTAAGCTTTGCTAAAGCTAAAGCGAGGGAAAGGTTCTTCCTCATGTAGTGGGCTACAGGCCACCTATCCATAGTCTGGAAAGGCATCAGTAGTTGGTCAAGTTCAGGGAGCAAAGGGAGAAAGGGCATACAAGTACGGCTCCAAAGAGTTAATGAGTCCAGTCTCCGGTCTCAAGGACAACCAACTGTCTACTATACAAACAAGGAATAGCGCATCCGGGAATGAATGCATTTCAAAATGAAAGAGAGAAGAAGCAGCTAATGCATCATCAACGAAAGCCGCTGAATCAACTGATGCAGTGTTATACGCCAAGGTCAAGGTATATGCATTCGCCAAGTCAAGGGCTAAAGCATCTCCTTGAACAGAAGATTCACTTCCTTCTTAACGTGAGACACTCGGCTTTTCAAAATTACAATAATAGGTCACTAATAGATCGGCTTCAACGAAAAGATTTAGTTGACTGAATGACTGGTCTAGGGTGAGAATAGCATGTGTTCTCTTCAAACTAGGTTTTCATGGGCGGGCTATTGAGAATCATGAGGTTCTCATATCAGAATCCCTATTCAAACGAGGAGAGAAGGAACTGTTAACGAACAGTAGGTGTTCTCTTCAAAGCAAGACCGGCGAAGGGCGATTCTTTTGAAAAGAGTCTTCGTTGAAGTGAACTCCTTTCTAATAGTAGACAGGCAGGTACGTGCTCCGATATAAGGGGGTCAGCTCGGCAAGTAAAGGATATAAGGAAAAAAGCTCATAAAGTCATGACATGCAACCGAGCAAATAGAACCTTCCCTCTCTGCAAGCAAAGAAAGAAGAAGGTGAGCGATTGTAAGGGAGAGGAATGGAAGTGAGAAGCGGCGGATGGGTCGGTCTAGTTCAAAGTCTAAGCTAAGATTGGTCTAGTTCAATAAGCGTACGATTGGTGAAGCTATGAATCGACAGATTGTGGAGTGAAATAGACGTTGGAGTGTGAATCGGTAGATTTCCAGTACGGGAGTTCGAGGTTGTATTTCTTTGATTCTGGTTTCCGATCTAATCATGTGATTCTTTCAATCAGCATGCTCTTCTCCAATGTATTCTTTTAGGCGAAGAAGCGGTTTATCCAAGAGTGGGTTACTTACCAGAGAGTTTGGCTTGGTCTTGCTTTCTTCTTTGTTGAGCAGTTATCTAATTCGTCCTCATTGCCAATCTTTACTCCTGCTTCAGACCTGTTTAAAGTCTCCGTAATGTCCGAGCGTTAGCAATCCTCTAATTGTGGTCTTAGAGCTCTCTAGAGCTCTTAAGATGAAATGGTTTTGCAATGATGCTCCTCTATCCATTCTCGACTTAATCCTCTCTAGCTTTGGTTCGTATTGGGAGTGTTCTCCTTTTGGGGTTCGGGGGCTTGCCTCCCATCTGGTACTTATGTGGTAGGTGGGTTATTGAAGGTGGATAGGTTTTTGTAAGAATCAGTTTAAGGATCAAGATCGGTAGAAAGATCAAGATCAGGAAGAGCTTCTCTTCGAAGGTGCCGCTGAGGAGCTCTGTTCGGGTACCCCCCTCCGGCTCGTAGTTGAGAAGAGCTTTAGTTTAGGAAAGGGCTAAAGAAAGGGGTGCGATCCCTCTCGTTGAGAGTCAAGGGTCTCCTGGAGTAGAAGGCACATCCTGGATCTATTAAGCCGGCAAGGGTTCAGCATTGGCTTTCACGACCGCAAAGGGGCCATCTCTCAGTCGGAGTAGATAGAAAGGATCTTCTGATCAATCCGGAGAGGGAGAGAAGGAGGAATATATGTATACCAATTAAAAGCTAATGGGTATACATATACAAGATAGATCAATAGAAGGCCCTCTGATTGTCCAGGTGTTGTGGTACAGGTGGAGTTGGAAGAGCTTTGTTCAGTGAGAGATCTGACGTCTATTCCAGGCCGTGCGCAAACATGCTATTATAGATTCTCCTTGTGGAGTTGATTCAAAATATCGATTCTCATTGCGCTGGGATGCGAGGGATGGCTAACTAGCAATATACACCAAACATGCTAGCCACAGCAAGACGAGACCATGCTTTATGCGCAGAGTAACACTATGTGAAAGTCTCACAGAGGAAGACCAGATGATGGTCTCTAGTAGATGACATCATTAATTCTTATACTACAACTATCCACAAAGAAGCTATTACAAGCTATCCACCAGGAAGCTACCCCCTCTTTTTAACTAAAAGCCTTGTAACCACTGACAATGGGGTGTCAGTGTCATATTAAGAAGCTAGTTTAGTTAACAACAACTTAGTTTGAATTCCGGCTTGTAGTGATAGGGCAGGCTCCCTCTTGGTCGAGTGAGCTTTCGCTTCCTTATAGGTCCTAGGTTCATCATAGGAGACAAGTGAAGCAAGAAAAGCACGGTGTCGAGGAGTGAATGTCTCATAATCAACGGGAAGAATAGACTTACGTGAAGAAGGGCGAAGCATGACTGAACCTGAATCCGGTGCCGAGGATGAAGTCTGTGGAGGGGGAGGCTCTTCTTGAGCTTCACTTTCATCGGATGAGTGAGACCTGTCGGAATGAGCATGCAATACAGGGGGAACACTAAAGTCCCTATCTACAAAAGATACAAGAGGATCCTTATCACAAGGAGGATCATATCCAGGCAATAAGGCAAATTCCATCTTATCAGAACATTGAAAATTGTCTTCTTTCTCTTTCCTTTCTCAAAGAATGGATCATTTTAAAAAAAGAAATCCGTCAAGTCGTCTATAAATTAACAACATATCTAGCCCCTGATTTTGAGGCAACTGGGGCTGGCCCCCAAACATCCGAATGTACTAGAAAAAAGCACATTTAGTTTGACTCAACAAAAATGGAACAGAAGACTGCTTGGAGATAACACACGTTTCGCATTTCTTAAATGGAAATGTGAGTACTTAAAAACTACTAGAAGAATCAATTATTCGAAGAGTTTCGTCATTAGGGTATCCTAATCTTTTATGCCGCAAAGCATGCATATCAGTGGAGAAACAAGCAAAACTAGATACATGACCCGAAATAGACGTCAAGTCGCAGTCATCGACGTAGAAGAGTCTCCCCCTCCTTACGGCCTTTCCCAATCTGCTTCCCGGATTTCAGATCCTGAATCACACAACCTACAAATAAGACTGAACAATCATTATCAACCTATAACCAATAGACAGCAAATTCATAGAGAGTATAGGTACAAACTCGATTTTGAAAGTAAACCAAACCACACTTTTTGTGAACGAACAGAAACAGATCCTATTTTTGACGCATTGCAAGTGGATCCATTTGCAATGGGTTATGGGAACAGTAGAATGAACAGGACTGGATGCATTCAAGCAAGACATATCACCTGTCATGTGGCTGGAAGCGCCTGACCCCACTAACCGGAGAGACATTGCTAGGAGTTTTCGTAGCACTTTTTTGATGGATGCTTTCACTCAATGGACAATCACCTCAGAACTATTCTGCGAAGCAGACAGAGAAGCATTGAGATTGGGATTGCGATTCATACTAGCTATTCCTTTGCTTGTGCCCGTTCTTCCCCAGTTACGAGATCAGGAGATAAGAGGTTTCTAGTAGCCGGAGATCCAGAGAAGGTTAGTTACTGGAGAAGATTAGTGACCCGCTGACTTGCGTGCTAACGAGCAGGATCTGAAAGATACTGTTGCCACTCTCTTACTTGAAACCTACTTACTCGAACCTTCCCCGCCTTCCAGCAGGAACCAGGAAAGAGTGAGCCACAGGTTGGAAAGAGCGAGCCAAGGGTTGAATACCAGCAATCAAAGGAAACAGGATCTCTTCCAGTACAACAAACACAAGCCCGCTCGCTAGCAAGCCGCGGAAGGCATATGATTGATCTAATATCAATATTAAAGGAGCTGGAAGATGAGCAGGAGTATTCTCAATCGACACTCCTAAAAAAGATAATAGGTAATATGATAAGGAATAGGAACAACAAAAGCAAGTCTTCCCGTCCCTGACCCCTACCCTATCCTATATTTTAACCGCTCCGTGGGCTTCCCTGACCCAAGCCTACTCTCCCACTTCAATTCAATCACTGACTTCAATATAGTTGTATGGGAGTTTACTTCTTCCCTTCTACTTGGGTACCCTTTAACAATATCCAAAGTGGGTGGGGATTCCCATCGACTAGATAGGCTCTTTAACAGGGAGGTTGGGCTAAAAGACAGAGGTTGCTTGCATACTTGGTAGTATGCTCCGGAGGGCGGGATTGATAGCTTGACCTGAGTTGATTAGTCACAACGACCCGTGGAGAGGCTGTGTCGAGTCCATGCAGACTAGAAATTAGTCTAGTCATTCCATAGAGGATTACTATATAAAATAAAGAGCGATAGGACATATTGTATTGATCATTTCACGGTAGATAAGTAGAATGGGGTACCTCGAAGGCGTTGAGGTATTCTAAATTGGATTAATTGGAGTGCTTGGGTGATTATCCCCCCGTCCCAGCCCCTGCAGAACATACAGAAACGGTAGGTTTCACAAGTCCAGTATAAGCTCACGTCTCATTCAAAGCTTGAAGCGGATTCCACATATTCTTAGTTTGGTTGAGTCAACCGTATATCTATAGAGGTTAGAGCTTAGTAAGTCAGCTTCTTCTCCAGAGGTGCGATCAGGGATATCTTCTGACTCCCTCTGCTCTCTGACGAGCCTCACTCCTATCTCCTATCGCCTGTAGACCTCGCCTTGGGCAGTCCTTCGTAAATACCCTTTAGGAACCTCGTAGTAAAGGAGCTACTTTAACCTGGCGTAGAATTTTGGATTACTCTTTGGTAACTTCATCCTGCTCTGGAAGCACCAAAATTCTCTGACTGCCACACATTCCTAATGCCACTCCTAAACCTCTTTTTTTGAGACGCTCGCTAAACGTGGTGAGTAGACGGTGGTATATTTCCCAGCCACCAATGACCAATGGTTCAACCTGTCACCCATATTTGATTCACCCGTAGTACCTATCAATCTCTTTCAACTACGCCGTCCTAGCTCGGGTTACTAGCTCAACATACGCAACGGGGAGCAATGCTAGGTTAGAATCCGATACTAAACTCTTAAAGGGAATCATGGTGGCATACGAATCACCTTATCTTGATACCATTGCAAGTGTAAAGACCAATCTCATCATGGCGGGCCCTAGAGACGATTAGATAGCACCATAAGACACTGAATTAGCGAATACTAGTGCCATCCTCAGACACTGAAGTCAGTCGGAGATATAGATTCGATACAAGCCCCCATAGGGATATCCTATGTCCAGCCCCGACCCGAGCCACTCCAATCCCGGAAACCTTACCTGAGCTACTAAATAGAAATCGAAATCAACTAGTCTTACTTTTTTCGGGGCTCCAATACCTGTACTCGAATCTTGCTTCTAGTAGCCGAGCTGAGACTATCTCTTTCCTAGGTTTGGCTAAGGCAAATGACTGAACCTGTAAAATAGGAAATGAAATGTTATCCGCCAACTCCCCTCTTTCTTCTTCTACAGATGCAAAGTATGCTTTCCCTCCAGGGATAGGACTGATGCCCGCTCGAAGCAGCAATATCTGTCCACCATCCAAGACCATTCTTGATAGAGACTCTGAAAAACCTAAGTATATTGAGTGGCTCAAGATGGATCAGTTTCTTCTCAGTTGCCTCAAAGGCACTTTGTCGCCCAGCGCAAGTGCTCAAGTTCTGGGTCTTCAGTCATCTCGACAGGTTTGGTTTGGTTTGGGAAAAGCCTCGAGAAACTTTTTCAGCAACAATCTCAGGCACGACTTCTTGATCTTCTTCGTGATAAGTTTCAAAACATTCAAAGGGGGAATTCCTCGGCTGAAGAATACCTGGCCCGCATCAAGAACATTGCAGACAACCTTGCTGCCATTAACAATCCTGTAAATGAATCTTAGTTGATTACTCGGACACTCAATGGTCTACCGAATGACAAAGATTATCAGCCCTTCGTGTATGCAATTGAAAATCGTGAGAATCCACCTACCTTTGATGATCTGCGTTCTCGTAGACAAGCACTACGGGATAGGAGGGATCCTTCTTTGCTATCCCACTAGGAGAAGACCCATTCTTTCTATGTTGTTTAGGTGCGCGATTGCTATTGGTTTAGGGCTGCCCCTTTCCTTGTATCCCGGTTCTTTGTTGCAGTCGGATGGCACCCCGGGCAAGTTTCTCAATCAGTTTCCTTTATCCTGTTGCAGAAATA